ATAGCGATAGCAGAAGCCTGGGATAGCATTCCTTTTGCGCAAATAATAAGAGGTTACATGTTAATAACTCAATCAATTCTTCGAAAATATATTCTATTACCTTCATTGATAATAGCCAAAAATCTTGGGCGTATGTTATTCTTCCAACTTCCTGAATGGTCTGAAGATTTGCAGGAATGGAATAGCGAAATGCAGATTAAATGTACTTATAATGGTGTTCAATTATCAGAAACAGAATTTCCAAAAAATTGGTTGAGAGATGGGATTCAGATCAAAATTTTATTTCCTTTTTGTCTGAAACCTTGGCATATATCTAAACTGTACCCCTCCCGTGGAGAGCTAATGAAAAATAAAAAACAAAAAGATGATTTTTGTTTTTTAACAGTTTGGGGAATGGAAGCTGAACTTCCCTTTGGTTCTCCCCGAAAGCGCCCTTCCTTTTTTGAGCCCATTTTTAAGGAACTCGAAAAAAAAATTGGAAAATTCAAAAAGAAATATTTTATAACTCTAAAAGTTTTAAAAGGAAAAACAAAATTATTTAGAAGAGTTTCAAAAGAAACCAAAAAATGGCTTATCAAAAGTATTCTATTTCTAAAAAAAAAAAAAAAAGAACTTTTAAAAGTAAATCCAATTGTATTATTTAGATTCAAAGAAATATCTGAATCGAATGAAACGAAAAAAGAAAAAGATTATCTAATTAGTAATCAAATAATTAACAAATCATTTAGTCAAATTGAATCTGGAAATTGGGCAAATTCTTCACTGATAGAAACCAAAATGAAGGATTTGACTGATAGAACAAGTACAATAAAAAATCAAATAGAAAGAATTACAAAAGAGAAAAAGAAAATAACTCCAGAAATAGACATTAGTCCTAATAAAACAAATAATATTAAAAAATTCGAATCGCCAAAAAAGATTTTCCAAATATTAAAAAGAAGAAATACTCGATTAATATGGAAATTCCATTATTTTATAAAATTATTCATTCAAAGATTATACATCGATCTATTTTTATCTATCATTAATATTCCCAGAATTAATACACAACTCTTTCTTGAATCAACAAACAAATTGATTAAGAAATACATTTCCAATAATGAAATAAATCAAGAAAAAATTAATAAAAAAAAAAAAATTCACTTTATCTTTATTTCGACTATAAAAAAGTCACTTTATAATATTAGTAAGAAAAATTCACATATTTTTTTTGATTTATCCTACTTGTCACAAGCATATGTATTTTACAAATTATCACAAACCCAAGTTATTAATTTGTCTAAATTTAGATCTGTTCTTCAATATAACAGAACGTCTTTTTTCCTTAAGACTAAAATAAAGGACTATTTTAGAACACTAGGAATATTTCATTCTGAATTAAAACATAATAAACTTCAGAGTTATAGAATCAATCAATGGAAAAACTGGTTAAGACGGCATTATCAATACGATTTATCTCAGATTAGATGGTCTAGATTAATGCCAAAAAAATGGCGAACTAGGGTTAATCAAAGTTGTATGGTTCAAAATAAAAATAGAAACTTAAACAAATGGAATTCATATGAAAAAGACCAATTAATTCATTACAAAAAAGAAAATGATTCTGAACTCTATTCATTATCAAACCAAAAAGATAATTTTAAAAAATGTTATAGATATGATCTTTTATCATATAAATCGATTAATTATGAAAATAAAAGTGACTCATTTATTTCTAGATTATCCTTTCAAGTAAATAAGAACTTCGAAATTTCTTATAATTCCAACACGTCCAAACACAACTTTTTTGATATGCCCGGCAATCTTCATATCAATAATTATCTAAGAAAGGGCAATATTCTAGATATAGAAAGAAAGCTCGATAGAAAATATTTTGATTGGAAAATTATCCATTTTTCTGTTAGACAAAAAGGAGATATTGAGGCCTGGGTTAAGATCGATACCAACAGTAATCCAAATACTAAAATTGGTATTAATAATTATCAAATAATTGATAAAATTGATAAAAAAGGCCTTTTTTATCTTACAACTCATCAAAATCCAGAAAAAACTAAAAAAAATTCGAAAAAAGTCTTTTTTGATTGGATGGGAATGAATGAAAAAATATTTAATCGTCCCATATTGAATCTGGAATTTTGGTTCTTCCCAGAATTTGTACTACTTTATAATGTATATAAAATAAAACCGTGGATTATACCAAGCAAATTACTTCTTTTAAATTTGAATACAAATGAAAATGTTAGTCAAAATAAAAACCAAAAACAAAACTTTTTTCTACCATCAAATAAAAAAATAAAGAATCGAATTCAAGAAGCAAAAGAACCCGCAAGTCAAGGAAAAAGAGAGCGTGGATCAGATATAGAAAACAAAGGAAATCTGGTCCCTGTTTTCTCAAAACATCAAAACGATCTTGAAAAAGATTACGCGGAATCAGACACAAATAAAAAGACAAAACAATACAAAAGCAACACGGAAGCAGAACTAGATTTGTTCTTGAAACGTTATTTGCTTTTTCAATTGAGATGGAACGATGCTTTGAATCAAAGAATGATCGAAAATATCAAGGTATATTGTCTCCTGCTTCGACTGATAAATCCAACCAAAATTACTATATCGTCAATTCAAAGGAGAGAAATGAGTTTGGATATAATGCTGATTCAGGCGAATTTAACTCTTACAGAATTGATGAAGAAGGGGGTATTTATTATCGAACCTATTCGGTTGTCTGTAAAAAATAATGGACAATTTATTATGTATCAAACTATAGGTATTTCATTGGTTCATAAAAGTAAACACCAAACTAATCAAAGATACCGAGAACAAAGATATGTTGATAAAAAGAATTTTGATGAATTCATTCTGCAACCTCAAACTCAAAGAATAAATACAGACAAAAATCATTTTGATTTGCTTGTTCCTGAAAATATTTTATGGTCTAGACGTCGTAGAGAATTGAGAATTCGAAGTTTTTTTAATTCTTTGAATTGGAATGGCGTCGATAGAAATTCAGTATTTTGCAACGAAACCAATGTAAAAAACTGGAGTAAATTTTTGGATGAAAGGAAACCTCTTTATAAAGATAAAAATGAATTAATTAAATTTAAGTTCTTTATTTGGCCTAATTATCGATTAGAAGATTTAGCTTGTATGAATCGTTATTGGTTTGATACCAATAATGGTAGCCGTTTCAGTATCTTAAGGATACATATGTATCCACGATTGAAAATTAATTGATAGTACTATATACCCTGTCTCGTATAGAGTATCTGAAAGCAAACAAATGCACACATGCCTTGTCTTACATCTCATTCGAATCTAATTCGAGTAGACGATACTAAATCAATAAGGTATCGATTGGATCTAGAAATGAATCAACAGAATCTTCTTCATTTTAGGATTTTAGGTTTAAATTATTCGCTTTTGTGAATGAAAAAAACGTACCTACCACCTTTTTGGATTCCTATCTGAATCAAATTTAAAAATTGATTAATTTATTGGAATTGATAAAATTAGGGGTTCATAAAGAAATTAAGTCTATATAACACGTTCAAATTACTGGCATTATTATTACTGATCGCTAAAATTCGATAAAATCCATATCTGTAAAATAAAGAAAGGGGAAATTCGTTTATGGTAAAAAATTCTGTCATTTCAGTTATTTCTCAAGAAGAAAAGAGAGGATCTGTTGAATTTCAAGTATTCAATTTCACCAATAAGATACGGAGACTTACTTCACATTTAGAATTGCACAAAAAAGACTATTTATCTCAGAGAGGTTTGAAGAAAATTTTGGGAAAACGTCAACGACTGCTAGCTTATTTGGCAAAAAAAAATAGAGTACGTTATAAAGAATTAATTAATCAGTTGGACATTCGAGAGATAAAAACTCGTTAATTTGATTAATTTTAAGAGTCATTTCATTTTCACTTATATGTTTCGATTAAATTTTGATGAACTTCTTTTCACTTTCAGTAATTCATGGAAGAATGAATCGGTAAAAAACTTATGACTGCACCAACTACAAGAAAAGACCTCATGATAGTCAATATGGGGCCTCAGCACCCATCAATGCACGGTGTTCTTCGACTCATCGTTACTCTAGATGGTGAAGATGTTGTCGACTGCGAACCAATATTGGGTTATTTACATAGAGGGATGGAGAAAATTGCAGAAAACCGAACAATTATACAATATTTGCCTTATGTAACACGTTGGGATTATTTAGCTACTATGTTCACAGAAGCAATAACCATAAATGGACCCGAACAATTAGGCAATATTCAAGTACCTAAAAGGGCTAGCTATATCAGAGTCATTATGTTGGAGTTGAGTCGGATAGCTTCTCATTTGTTATGGCTCGGTCCTTTTATGGCGGATATTGGTGCGCAGACCCCTTTCTTCTATATTTTTCGAGAAAGAGAATTGATATATGACCTATTCGAAGCTGCCACCGGTATGCGAATGATGCATAATTATTTTCGTATTGGAGGAGTGGCTGCCGATCTACCCTATGGCTGGATAGATAAATGTTTGGATTTTTGCGATTATTTTTTAACAGGGCTTGCTGAGTATCAAAAACTTATTACCCGGAATCCTATTTTTTTAGAACGAGTTGAAGGCATAGGCATTATTGGGGAAGACGAGGCATTAAATTGGGGTTTATCGGGACCAATGCTACGAGCTTCCGGAATAGAATGGGATCTTCGTAAAATTGATCATTATGAGTCTTACGACGAATTTGATTGGCAGGTTCAATGGCAACGAGAAGGGGATTCATTAGCTCGTTATTTAGTACGAATCGGTGAAATGACAGAATCCATAAAGATTATTCAACAGGCTCTGGAAGGAATTCCAGGAGGGCCTTACGAAAATTTAGAAATCCGACGTTTTGGCAGATTAAAAGATCCTGAATGGAATGATTTTGAATATCGGTTTATTAGTAAAAAACCTTCTCCAACTTTTGAATTGTCGAAACAAGAACTTTATGTGAGAGTTGAAGCCCCAAAAGGAGAATTGGGAATTTTTCTCATAGGAGATCAGAGCGTTTTTCCTTGGAGATGGAAAATTCGCCCACCAGGTTTTATCAATTTGCAAATTCTTCCTCAGTTAGTTAAAAGAATGAAATTGGCTGATATTATGACAATACTAGGTAGCATAGATATCATTATGGGAGAAGTTGATCGTTGAAATGATAATTGATACAACAGAAATAGAGACTATCAATTCTTTTTCCAAATTGGAATCCTTAAAAGAAGTCTATGGGATCATATGGATGCTTGTCCCTATTTTGACTCTTGTATTAGGAATCACAATAGGTGTACTAGTAATTGTTTGGTTAGAAAGAGAAATATCTGCAGGAATACAACAACGTATCGGACCTGAATATGCCGGCCCTTTAGGAATTCTTCAAGCTCTAGCAGATGGGACAAAACTACTTTTGAAAGAGAACCTTATTCCATCTACAGGAGATAATCGTTTATTCAGTATCGGACCATCCATAGCAGTAATATCTATCTTTCTAAGTTATTCAGTAATTCCTTTTGGTGATCACCTTGTTCTAGCCGATCTTAGTATTGGTGTTTTTTTATGGATTGCCGTTTCAAGTATTGCTCCCGTTGGACTTCTTATGTCGGGATATGGATCAAATAATAAATATTCCTTTTTAGGTGGTCTACGGGCAGCTGCCCAATCAATTAGTTATGAAATACCATTAGCTCTATGTGTGTTATCAATATCTCTACGTGTGATTCGGTGAGACCTAAAATTTCTCCAAATTCTTTTCTTTCTAGAAACAAGGATAAAAAGATTTGATTGACTATATATATTTTCATTTTTCTTCAGCATTTGAGTTGATGAACTAAACCAGATAGTTATATGAGTGAAAGAAAACGGCTTCTAAATTTGCAGTAAAAAGGTTGAGTCTCATTTCCTATGTACAAGAATCAAATGGTGAAAAAAGTAAACATAAGCAATAGAGATTGTTTACCCCAAGATTGGTGAATTGTCATGATAGCTTGAAGCGGGTTCAAAAGATCAACTGTATGGAGTTTTTACTGTCTATTACCATAGATGGATTTCCACAACGGGAGGTTGAAAGCAAAAATGAGTGGATGGTTAGGAAGACCAAGATACACAAAGGATTAGTAATTGAGATTATGTAAGTTATCCAAGAGGATATTTCTGTACATAAAAGGAATTCGAATTGGGGCTTTACGTTCGTAGAAATGATCAAGAAGTACTCCCCATGATTCTGATCCAGAGTACGTTCCTATCCACTGAGTAAGTAAATAACTATCAAGAACGAAGTAATCTTTTACTTTGGTTAAAGGCCCTTTTTCTGAGAAAGGAGAATAGGAATGAAATAAAATAAATCGAAATAGAAAGAAAAGAATCTAATTGCAAAAACAAAAAGGAGGGATGTCTTTTTTTTTTTCTTCCTTTTTTCTTTTTTTTGTTTTTATTGTTTCTTTCCTATAATTCAATTTTGATTTCGATTTAGAGAGATAAAATTTTTGTCATGATTCCTGAACTAATGGACTCTCTAATTTTTTTCGTAATTGAAAATTCGAGGTTGAAATGTATATGTGATATTGCTATAAAGCGCATTTTTTTTTTTATTTTATTTAATGATAAGGTTATTAATCAACAAAGAAAAATTTTAATTCTTACTTAAAAGATGAGATCAATTCAGAAGCATTTATTTATTAGTTTTAAATATAGCAGACAGAATTCCATTGGTCTAATTTGGGACCTTAGGATAGATTTTGACTCTATCTGACAAACATATCAAGATAAAGAATAGGAAAGGGCCCTTAGATTTATTTGTGACCTCTGAGGAGCCGTATGAGGTGAAAATCTCACGTACGGTTCTGTAATAGCGATGGGCACAGTGATGTTATCATCGACTATGATTATCTAACAGTTCAAGTACAGTTGATATAGTGGAAGCGCAGTCAAAATATGGTTTTTGGGGGTGGAATTTGTGGCGTCAACCCATCGGGTTTATCGTTTTTCTAATTTCTTCTCTGGCCGAGTGTGAAAGATTACCTTTTGATTTACCAGAAGCAGAAGAAGAATTAGTAGCAGGGTATCAAACCGAATATTCAGGTATCAAATTTGGTTTATTTTACATTGCTTCATATCTGAATCTACTAGTTTCTTCATTATTTGTAACAGTTCTTTACTTGGGGGGTTGGAATCTTTCTATTCCGTACATATTTGTTCCTGAGCTATTTGGCATAAATAAAAGGGGTAAAGTCTTTGGAACACTAATTGGTATCTTTATCACATTAGCCAAAACTTATTTGTTTTTGTTCATTCCTATTGCAACAAGATGGACTTTACCGAGGCTGAGAATGGACCAACTATTAAATCTTGGGTGGAAATTTCTTTTACCTATTTCTCTAGGTAATCTATTATTGACAACCTCGTCCCAACTTCTTTCACTGTAAAAGACCGCAATATTCTAGATTCACGACTTTTCTCAAACAAGAGAAAGAA